CTATTTCTACGTAAAATCCCATTTATGGGTATTTCAATCGAGATACCAGAACGGGGCATTAGTTCTTTCTCCCGTTCTTGATCATATTGGAATGGGATGATGAATCTATTTCTTCGCCTTTTCGCCAATAAATCAGAATTCTCGTGGAGAATGGCAGGATATAGGAAATTCCAATGACCATTAGATATGATTCGATCAGGTCCTGAATAATCAAGAATCCCCTTCCCTTTTTTACTGGAAGGATCCGAACTAAACAATTTGTGTCTCACTCGATCATTAGTCACTGAGAGGTCAGAAATATATCTCCGTTCGACAGAAAGAGAATGAACATTCATTTGATCTTGATCCTTGTGGAGCGAAAAAGTGACTATACTGGATCTGCACGGACCTCCTGATAATATCCATAAATGACTTGTTTTTGGTAAGAGATGAACATTACCATATCTATATTCAGGCGCATGGTACACATCGGTACTCCAGTGCATTTCTCCCTCTGAGTCAGAATAAATATGTTTTCGAACCCTCTCTTTAAAATTGAAAGTGGATGTTCCAGCGCGAATCTCAGCAATCACTTGTTCTGATTCTACATATTGATCGTTTTGAACTAAAAGAAAACTTTTTGGTGGAATATTCACATTATGTAGAATATCTTGACTCTCAATAGTTACATACAGGTCTATATAACATAGAAAAGCAGGATGTCCATGACGTGTACGTGTGGGATGAACCAAATCCTCATTGAATTTTATTTTTCCATTAGAAGGAGCTCGTACATGTTCTGCAGTACCACCTGTAAATACTCCACCGGTATGAAAAGTTCTTAATGTTAGTTGAGTCCCTGGTTCCCCAATTGATTGACCTGCAATAATACCTACTGCTTCTCCCAATTCGACCAGGTCGCCATGAGTGGGACTCCGACCATAACATAATCTACAGATCCAAGATGTACTCCTGCAAATAAAGGGGGTTCGAATATATATTGATTGTGCTCGAAAGGTTATGAATCGATTGACAAGTCCAATACCAATATCTTGATTTCGAGTGGCAATGCATCGTAGACCCATATATATATCGTCTGCTAATACACGACCAATTAGTGTTTGGATCCAAATTTTTTCCGTCATCCCATTTCGAGGACTCACGGAAATACCTCGGATAGTGCCACAATCTGTTCTACGCACAACAATGTGTTGAACTACTTCAACAAGTCTACGCGTGAGGTATCCAGCATCTGATGTTCGTACAGCAGTATCCACAACTCCTTTGCGGGCTCCGTAGCAGGAAATTATATATTCCGTTAAAGAAAGTCCTTCGCGTAAATTGCTTTGAATGGGTAAATCAATCATTTGTCCTTGGGGGTCCGACATTAATCCTCTCATACCTACTAATTGGTGTACCTGAGATGCATTTCCTCTAGCTCCCGAAAAGGACATTATATGGACTGGATTAGAAGGATCAGTCATCCTAAAATTAGGATGCATTTCTTGTCTCAAATATTCACTTGTAGCATACCATATCTCAATGGATTGACGCAATTTTTCTACCGCGTGTACATTCCCATAATGATGGTGCTTTTCTAAAATCAAACTTTGTTGTTCAGCATCTTGGACTAGCCATCCCTTAGAAGGTATTGTTAAAAGATCATCAATTCCTAATGAAATGGATGTAGCAGTGGCTTGCTGGAAACCCAGAGTCTTTACTTGATCCAGGATGTGCGATGTATATGCCATTCCGAAGTGATCTATTAATCTGCTAATAAGTCGTTTCATGGCAGTTGCATCTATCACTTTATTGTGAAAAACCAGATCGGCCCGTTCTGCCATAAGTACCTCCATATTCCGCTGAGTAGGATTCGACAATGGGTTTGAGTCAGTGATTTGAAGACTTCCTTTCCTCGATCTTGATTCACGTAGAAATTCAGGAATTATGATACCGGTTGAGCCGTAGAGAACCGAATTCCCACGGTATCACATAATTACTTAGCTTAGGTATCGTATGAGTAGGCCCGACAAAACCCTTGTATGGCTTCTTCTATTTCTCGATAAAAAGAAATATGACCAACAGTTGTTCGAATGTATATACAAAGGATTTCTTTTTTTACACTTCTTACTATTAGATAGTGCCCATAAATCTCATGATAGGTACCCAAAGATTCATATTGAACTTCGATGGGAACTTCTCTTGAGGCAATGACACGTTGATCGAGTCGCCACCGGAGCCACAAAGGACTATCTAAATTGATTCGTTTCTGCCGATAAGCTCCAAGTGCATCATAGGAACTACAAAAATAGGGTTCTTTCTCTTTCGTATACTTATTATCGTCAACCGTTTCATTTTGATAGTTTCTTCGATTCCATGGATTATACCTATTTGAACAAATACCTCGACGATTCCCGATCGTTAATATATAGAGTCCAATAAGCATATCTTGAGTTGGTACGGAAATGGGATCTCCAATAGCTGGAGACAAGAGATTCATATGAGAAAACATAAGTAAACG